TAGCACTGATGGAATTTCTATTCTGTTTACTGAATCACATGAAATTTGACTCAACTCCATAATTTGGAATGAAATGTATGAACGGAGGAATAAAGAGAATTTTCTACTTAAATTGGAAGTTGCAGCAGATCAAAATGGAAAGGAATTGATAAAACAAGCCTACAAACAGAATTCTGTCACTTAGACTTATTAAGGCCATAGGGTTTTGTATAGAATAGCAAAACAAAAAAAAAATGATTCAAATTATACCATTATTATGATATTACATATTCGATTCGAATTTGAGAAAAATAAAAAGATTCGGTATTTGGGAGATAAAGACAAAGACAAAAAAACCAGATAGAATCCATTTTTTTTTAGCACTTAACCGACTTTATGTTGGGATTTCGTTGTTCAGATTCGCGGAGAAGAGAGATATTTCTTACTGATTTTTGAGTAGAATACGATTTGAAGTGTATAAGAAGGGTTGCATTTATTAAACACGTATGCAGATCGCTATAATATCCGACTTCTCTTTTATTGCCGGTTCCATTCGGGACAGCCCGGGTCGTGCTCTATCAAAAGAGAATTTCTATTCAATACAAAAGTGAAGTAGGATAATTTTAGGATAATTCCCTATCGACAACATATCTAAATAATAGATATCTGTGTAACAATTTATGTTCTGGGGTTTACATATACTCATATGTTTTGTTATAATTGCAATTGAGAAGGATTTTTTGATTGAAAAAATCAATACTGATTAGTTCTGTCTCAATTTGTATTTTCTTATGTCATTAGGAAAACACAATTTGAGATTCAAATCCCAGAATCGTTCATGAATTCGAAGTAAACAGTCAATAGTTAATGGTTCCAATTTGTCGGCTGAAAATACCCATTTGATTTCTCAATAGAAAAGCGAGAGAATGTTTTTAGCATTGTGTAGTTTCAAATACTATACAATCAATCGAAGGGATGGATCAAATGCAATCAAAAGGGGGTGTTTCTTTTAGGACAAGGATTAAGGAAAACAGGAGTGCAAGTACAATAAAAATTCAGTAATTCGGGAAAATTTTCATCTATTTTGTATCATTTTGGCGGCATGGCCGAGTGGTAAGGCGGGGGACTGCAAATCCTTTTTCCTCAGTTCAAATCTGGGTGTCGCCTGATCAACAAAAAACTCGAAATCTCTTCTGTTTTGCTGATATAACTCGCAGAATTCTTCCCCGGTAGAAGCCGAGGAAACCGACTGTTGATACTTTGTTTGATTCTAAACATGTGGTCTGAAGGTTTTCTAAAAGAAAAGATTGTGAATCCTCGTTCGCATCTAGGATTCAAGGAAATATTCTAATCTACTGGTAGAGGGGTTATCAAGACTTCACGATTCCCTTCTATTATTAAGGGAGTGTCTAATGACTGGATCTTGAATCAAATTGTAGAGCCTGATAGGAAATTCAATTACGAGTTTTGGAAAGGGGCGGAAGTTGCTTTATATACGACGGACTCGCGCGAATCTCTGAGTGCTCAGGTATCCGGATGGATAATTGACTTTTATAGAAAAAGGGTCAAAAAGAAAGAATTTCTTTTCGGCAACCCCTAGTCAAGCCCCCTCTTTCAGAGCGATAATCGGGAAAGGGGGGTACGGATTAGATCAAATGGGGAAATAGAGGTCCGTAATAGATAGTGATTTCTCTTTTTTAGTGATTTCTCCCCTTCTGTTTTTACTTACGAAGGTCACCAAAACAAAAAAAGAATAGGGCTTATTATTCTTATTCCTACATGTTCCCATTCCCTTAGGATGTTACTACGTATTTTGCTTGTGTTTAATCTTTCCCGATTCGAAATCATAATCGATTTATTGGATTCTCAATAGTGTTAGGTCAGAATCCCTTTTTGACTCTGCGCCATTGATTCCACTATTATTAGTGAAGAATAATGGAATAATTCCTTCGTATTTATAGAGATAGGGGACATAATTCACATGGATATAGTAAGTCTTGCTTGGTCCGCTTTAATGGTAGTCTTTACATTTTCCCTTTCACTCGTAGTGTGGGGAAGAAGTGGGCTCTAGAAGTACTACTAATTGAGTTAAGGAATCAAACCGTATCAATTGTTTTATAGATCGTTCTCTAATGCACTTCGAACTATTTAAAAGAATATGCATTTCGAATCCTATTGGACTCCAATGGAGTAATCTAGGATATGAATCATACTCTTTCAATCAAAGAGATATTTCAGCGATTCCCGTGTTTGTATTTCGAAAAGAAAGGGATTCAGATGATTGGAAATTGATTCCAACCTAAAATTCTTCCGAAATTTTCTATTTCAATCAATGGAATGGGCTCTTACTATGTTTATAGATGGATACTGAGGAAGACCGGACCTTTTTTTTGATTTCTTTCCCTCTTTACTCTTCAAAGAAGAAGTCGTTTTGTTAAGTGTATACGCACTTTCTATGAGAAATGATAGAGAGATAGTGGTTGTCTAACGAAAGACTATGCAATAATAAGATCTTGCCTCG